AATGAAGTGCCTGATTAAAGGGTTACCTTGATAGGGTAAATTAAGTAACTTTGGTTACCTTCATTATAACTAATAGAATTGAACTATCTCTAAAAATTTCAAAAACTTTTGTGCTCCATACACTAAATTATACAATTTCTCTAAGAAAGATAAGCTAACTAAGCTACTGGGTTCATACCCCATTTATAGGAGTTTAACCTCCTTCTCTCTAATGATTAACAATCCCACTAAATTTTTATTTTTATTAACATTAATGGGGGGCACTTTAATTTCTACTTCTGCTAATTCATGATTTGGCGCATGAATAGGCTTAGAAATTAATTTACTTTCTTTTATCCCTTTAATAACTAACTCAAAAAATTTATTTTCAACAGAAGCCTCTTTAAAATATTTTTTAGTTCAAGCTCTCGCATCTGCTACCCTTTTACTCTCCGTAATTTTAGGATCTTTATTATTTAACCCCTCCGTACCCAATTCTTCACATTTAACAATTATAAACACATTAATTAGTAGCTCTCTTTTATTAAAAATAGGTGCCGCTCCCTTTCATTTCTGATTCCCGGGGGTCATAGAAGGTCTTAATTGAATAAATAGCTTAATACTATTAACTTGACAAAAAATTGCGCCGTTAATACTTATTTCTTACACTTTCCAATTAGACGTATTTTTTTCAATCATTATTGTACTTTCAGTTGTAATTGGGTCGCTTGGAGGGTTAAATCAAACTTCTCTGCGTAAAATTTTAGCTTATTCGTCTATTAATCATTTAGGGTGGCTTTTAGCTGCCATAGCAGCTGGAGAAAGAATTTGGGGAATTTATTTTCTAGTCTATACATTTTTATCTTTTGCCATTATTTTTATAATAAATACATTTCAATTAATACATGTAAACCAAATTTTTTCGCTCAATTCAATTAACCCTATCAATAAATTTGCATTTTTAGTAACTTTATTGTCATTGGGGGGTCTCCCGCCTTTCTTAGGTTTCATGCCTAAGTGAATTGTAATTCAGAATTTAGTTAATTTAGGAAATTTATTTACAGTCACGCTTATAGTAATCACTACTCTGATAACTTTATTTTATTACCTGCGAACTGCTTTCGGGGCTTTTATGCTTACTTATTCAGAAAATTTATGGAATTCCCCGTCCCCCTCTAATAGAAGCTTATACATAATTTCATTACTTTTATCAATCTTCTCTACACTAGGTCTAATAATTATTTCTCTTATTCACAGCATTTTTTAATTAAGGCTTTAAGTTAATCAAACTAATAGCCTTCAAAGCTGTAAATAAAGATAAAATTTCTTTAAGCCTTAGTAGAACTCTACTCCTTTAGAATTGCAGTCTAATATCATTAATGACTATAAAGCCTTAAAAATGGTAGAAGAGGTTACCCCTCCTAAATAAATTTACAATCTATTGCCTAACATCTCAGCCATTCTACCGCGACAATGATTATTTTCAACAAACCATAAAGACATTGGAACTCTCTATTTTATTTTCGGGGCTTGATCGGGAATAGTAGGAACGTCCTTAAGTTTATTAATTCGAGCTGAATTAGGTCAACCGGGTTCTCTTATTGGAGATGACCAAATTTATAACGTAATTGTAACAGCCCACGCTTTTGTAATAATTTTTTTTATAGTAATACCAATCATAATTGGAGGATTTGGTAATTGACTGGTACCCCTAATATTAGGGGCCCCTGATATGGCTTTCCCTCGAATAAATAATATAAGTTTTTGATTGTTACCCCCATCTTTGACACTTCTTTTAGCCAGTAGATTAGTCGAAAATGGAGCTGGGACAGGATGAACAGTTTACCCCCCACTGTCAGCAGGAATTGCCCATGCTGGTTCTTCTGTAGATATAGCAATTTTTTCTTTACATTTAGCTGGGGTATCTTCTATTCTAGGAGCTGTAAATTTTATTACAACTGTCATTAATATACGATCTGCAGGAATAACTTTAGACCGTATGCCTTTATTCGTTTGAGCAGTTGTAATTACTGCATTACTTCTTCTTCTTTCTTTACCTGTATTAGCTGGAGCTATTACTATGCTATTAACTGATCGAAATTTAAATACCTCATTTTTTGACCCTGCAGGTGGAGGGGACCCAATTTTATACCAACATTTATTTTGATTTTTTGGGCACCCAGAAGTTTACATTTTAATTTTACCAGGTTTCGGATTAATTTCACATATTATTAGTCAAGAAAGTGGGAAAAAGGAAGCTTTCGGATCTTTAGGTATAATTTATGCAATATTATCAATTGGATTGTTAGGGTTCGTTGTATGGGCTCACCACATGTTTACAGTTGGTATAGACGTCGATACACGAGCGTATTTCACTTCTGCTACAATAATTATTGCGGTACCAACTGGTATTAAGATTTTTAGCTGACTCGCTACACTTCATGGCTCTCAAATTAACTACAGTCCAGCACTGCTATGAGCTTTAGGTTTTGTATTTCTATTTACTATTGGGGGCCTAACTGGGGTAGTTCTAGCTAATTCATCAGTAGATATTATTCTACACGATACCTATTATGTTGTAGCTCATTTCCATTATGTATTATCAATAGGAGCTGTTTTTGCTATTATAGCCGGGTTCATTCAATGGTACCCCCTATTTACTGGATTAACAATAAATCCTCATTGATTAAAAATCCAATTTTGTATTATATTCTTAGGAGTTAACTTGACCTTTTTCCCACAACACTTCTTAGGGTTAGCTGGGATACCACGACGGTATTCTGATTACCCAGACGCTTACACCACTTGAAATGTAGTCTCTTCGATTGGGTCTTCAATTTCATTCATCGGAGTTTTATTTTTTCTTTTCATTATTTGAGAAAGAATGATTACAAACCGAATTGCCTTATTTCCTCTCCAAATAACAACTTCTATTGAATGATATCAAAATCTACCCCCAGCTGAACATAGTTACTCTGAACTTCCAATACTTTCAGGATTCTAATATGGCAGACAAGTGCAATGGATTTAAGCTCCATATATAAAGGTTTATGCCTTTTGTTAGAAAAAATGGCAACATGAGCAAATTTAAGACTCCAAGATAGAGCATCTCCACTAATAGAACAATTAACTTTTTTTCATGATCACGCAATATTAATTTTAATTATAATTACAGCTTTAGTTAGATACTTATTAGCTACATTATTTTTTAATTTAAATATTAACCGGTACCTTTTAGAAGGTCAAACAATTGAAGTAATTTGAACCATTTTACCTGCAGTAACTTTAATTTTTATTGCTCTCCCGTCATTACGACTTTTATATTTGTTAGACGAAGTCAGCAGCCCAGCTATCACTTTAAAAACTATTGGTCATCAATGATATTGAAGTTATGAATATTCTGATTTTACTCAAGTAGAATTTGATTCATATATGATTCCATACAACGAAATAAACTCAGACGGATTCCGACTATTAGATGTAGATAATCGTGCTGTTTTACCTATAAATACTCAAATCCGAATACTTGTAACAGCCGCTGACGTCCTGCATTCCTGAACTGTACCAGCTCTAGGGGTTAAGATTGACGCTACCCCTGGACGGTTAAACCAAACTAGCTTCCTCATAAACCGCCCTGGATTATTTTTTGGCCAATGTTCAGAAATCTGTGGGGCTAACCATAGCTTTATACCTATCGTCATTGAAAGTGTCCCTACAAATATTTTCATTAACTGAATTACATCTTTAAGAGACGCATCATCAGATGACTGAAAGCAAGTAATGGTCTCTTAAACCATTTTATAGTAAAATCGCACTTACTTCTGGTGAAAGAATTAGTTAAATTTAACCTTAGTATGTCATGCTAAAATTACTGGTCTCAACCCAGTATTCTTTGATTCCTCAAATAGCCCCTATTAGCTGGTTAACCTTATTTATTGCTTTTTCTTTAATTTTATTAATTTTTAATTTCGTAAATTATTACTCTTTTCTCCCTAAGTCTCCTGAAATTTCTGAAAAGACAATTTCTAGAACTTCAATAAATTGAAAATGATAACAAACTTATTTTCTGTATTTGACCCTTCTACAAGTGTAATAAACCTTTCGTTAAACTGAATTAGAACAATCTTAGGTCTCACCTTAATCCCCACTACATTTTGATTTATACCCTCACGGTATACGTTACTTTGAAATAAAATTTTATTAACCCTGCATAATGAATTCAAAACACTACTGGGTCCGACAGGCCACGCAGGGAGATCTTTTATATTTATTTCTCTTTTTTCATTAATTTTATTTAATAACTTCTTAGGCTTATTCCCATACGTTTTCACGAGTTCTAGCCATTTAACCTTAACCCTAGCTTTAGCTTTACCATTATGATTAAGCTTTATAATTTATGGGTGAATTAATCACACACAACATATATTTGCTCACTTAGTCCCACAAGGGACCCCAGCTGTTCTTATGCCTTTCATGGTTTGCATTGAAACAATTAGTAATATCATTCGACCAGGAACTTTAGCAGTGCGACTAGCGGCTAATATAATTGCTGGCCATTTATTACTAACTCTTTTAGGAAATACAGGCCCTTCTTTGACCTACTCAATTCTTTCTTTATTAATTATTGCTCAAATTGCTCTATTAGTGTTAGAATCAGCTGTGGCAATTATTCAATCATATGTTTTCGCTGTTCTAAGAACTCTTTATTCTAGAGAAGTAAATTAATGTCAACACACGCCAATCACCCTTACCACCTAGTCGATCAAAGTCCGTGACCTTTAACTGGAGCAATTGGAGCTTTAGTTACAGTTTCCGGGCTATTAAGATGATTCCATCAATACAGAACTAACCTATTATTTTTAGGTCTTACAATTACTAGTCTCACTATATTTCAATGGTGACGAGATGTAACCCGTGAAGGGACTTTCCAAGGACTGCATACTTTCCCGGTAACTTTAGGATTACGATGAGGAATAATTCTTTTCATTGTATCAGAAATCTTTTTTTTCTTGTCTTTTTTCTGAGCTTTTTTCCATAGTAGTCTTTCCCCCACAACTGAATTAGGAGTAATATGACCCCCCGCAGGAATTACACCATTTAACCCATTACAGATTCCTCTTTTAAACACAGCAATCCTTTTAGCTTCTGGGGTCACTGTTACCTGAGCCCATCATGGGTTAATAGAAGGCAATCATTCTCAAACACTACAAGGATTATTTTTTACCGTAACCCTAGGGATTTACTTCTCAATTCTACAAGCTTACGAATACGTGGAAGCACCTTTCACTATCTCTGATGCTGTGTACGGAGCTACTTTTTATGTAGCCACAGGGTTCCATGGATTACATGTTATTATTGGAACGACTTTCTTACTAGTATGTTTAATTCGTCATGCTTTAGCTCATTTTTCAGTAAGTCATCATTTTGGATTCGAAGCTGCAGCTTGATACTGGCATTTTGTAGATGTAGTATGATTATTTTTATATATTTCAATTTATTGATGAGGTAGTTAACTTATTTAGTATAACAGTATATTTGACTTCCAATCAGAAGGACTAGACCCAGTCTAGAATAAGTAATCATAATTATTTCAATCATTGCATTAATTTTAGCTACAATCGTTGTAATTGTAATAATACTAGCTTCTATTTTATCAAAAAAAACTATTATTGACCGAGAAAAAAGATCTCCCTTCGAATGTGGATTCGACCCCAAAAGATCTTCACGGCTACCTTTTTCATTGCGATTTTTCTTAATCGCTGTAATTTTTTTAATTTTTGATGTAGAAATCGCACTTTTACTACCAATAATTATTATTTTACCTGTCTCTAATCTAACAACTTGAATAACCGTGAGATTTTTTTTTCTAATAATCTTAATTATTGGGCTTTACCATGAATGAAATCAAGGAGCTCTAGACTGAGCTAGCTAGGACTGTAGTTAAGTATAACATTTGGTTTGCATCCAAAAAGTATTGAAATTCAATCTGTCTTAGAATAAGAAGCGATATATCGCAGTCAGTTTCGACCTGGCCTTAGGTATCTATACCCTTATTCTTTTTATTTCAATTTATAAAAAAATTAATTGAAGCCAAAAAGAGGCGTATCACTGTTAATGATATAATTGAAATTTTAATTTCCAATTAAGGAAATGAGAGGTTCAAGGAAAAGCTGCTAACTTTTTTCTTTAACGGTTAAACTCCGTTTACATTTCTATTTATATAGTTTAAGCAAAACCTTACATTTTCACTGTAAAAATAAAAATTTATTTTTTATAAATACCTAAAGACTACAATAGTCTCTTTAACATCTTCAGTGTCACGCTCTATATAAGCTATTTAAGTATAAATTTAACAAAAATAATAAAATTACTAATCAAAGAATAAAACTCACTAAATAAGTTTTCAAATCATTATTTTGTCAACCTTGACTAAACTTTGCCCACTGAGTAACTGTACTATAAATACCTTGGGCCCCAAAATATTCTCTTCACCCGTAATCAAAAGACTTTCTGACTAAACCCCCTAATTCTAAAGGTTGTTTTCTAACTCCATATGTACTAATAAAAGGCAAAAATCATATGGACCCCACGAAACTTGTTAAAAAATGTCAACGCAACGTCTGTAAATCATAAGTTAAAGAAAACTTCGCTAACTCATACCCTAATCACCCCCCTAAAGCTCTTACACTTAAAGCTAAAGTTTTTAACATAAAAGGTAAGCAAATCATTGAGGGAGTAGGGAATAAGGCCCAACTTAATAAACTCCCCCCTAACACAGCTATAAATGATAAAGCTATTATACCACGTAATATCACTCAGCCTTCATCTCTCAAAGGGTGTAATCTTGAAGTATTAAAATCCCCACTCATCGAGTAATACACTAAACGCAAAGAATAACAAACAGTTAAACCCGTAGAAAAAAAATACAAAATAAATCTAAATACATTTAAATAACTTAATGAAGCAATTTCTAAAATTAAATCCTTAGAATAAAACCCAGCCAAAAATGGTGTCCCACAAAGAGCTAAATTTGACAAATTAAAACAGGAAGAAGTTAACGGCATATGCATTACTAACCCCCCCATAAAACGAATATCTTGACTATCCTTCATATTATGAATAATAGCCCCCGCGCACATAAATAATAAGGCCTTAAACAATGCATGAGTTAAGAGGTGAAAAAACGCCAATTTAGGGAACCCTATAGCTAAAATACTCATTATTAAACCTAATTGACTTAAAGTAGACAAAGCAATAATTTTTTTCAAATCAAATTCAAAATTAGCCCCCAATCCTGCCATAAACATTGTTAATCCTGCAAATAAAAGTAAAAAAGTTCCCAATCCTGAACCAGCTAACAAAACGTTAAACCGAATCAACAGATAAATACCGGCAGTTACTAGAGTGGAAGAGTGAACCAAAGCAGAAACAGGGGTAGGAGCTGCCATAGCAGCTGGAAGTCACGAAGAAAAAGGAATTTGCGCTCTTTTAGTTATAGCAGCCAAAAGAACTAATGCACCGATAATCTGCATTTCCATTCTAGAAACTCTACAATCTAAATAAAAAATATAATTTCAACTCCCGAAATTAAGCATTCAAGCAATAGCCAATAATAAAGCTACATCTCCAATACGATTTGATAGAGCTGTTAATATACCTGCATTGTAAGATTTGACATTTTGGTAATAAATTACCAATAGGTAAGAAACTAATCCTAACCCATCCCATCCTAATAAAATACTAATCAAATTCGGGCTAATGATTAAAAACATCATCGATAAAACAAATATCAAAACTAATAAAATAAAACGATTTAAATTTAAATCCCCGGCTATATATTCTTGTCTATAAAAAATTACCAAAGAAGAAATAAATAAAACAAAACCCATAAAAATTAAAGATATTCAATCAAACAAAAATGTTATTACAATATTCCCTGAATTCATAGATAAAACTTCTCACTCAATGAAATAAACCTGATCAAACATTAAAAAATAAAAACCTATCCCAGCTAAACTAATAGCTAAAATAAATAATACCACAAATCTGATTAAACAAATTGACAAAGATTGTAACATGATCTAAAACAAATAAATTTGTATCACTGACACCACAAATCAGTATTTTTAATTAAACTACTTAAATCTTAAAGTCATAATATACAAGGTTCACTCTTTAAAATTAATAAATTTAAAGGAAATCAGTGTAAAAAAAGTAATAAATATTCCCGAGAATAACCCATGGAACATGAATACACCCCAGAATAAATTTTTCCATGTTGGCTATAAGAATAAATATATAATGTATAAGCAGCTCTAAAAAAAGATAAGAAACTTAACATAAGTATTGTCACCCAAGATCAAGCCACTATACTATTTAATAAACTAATTTCTCTCAGCAAGTTTAAAGAAGGAGGAGCAGCCATATTACATGATCTTAATAAAAATCACCATAATGTTATACTTGGCATAAAATTTATTAAACCCTTATTAATTAATAAACTCCGACTCCCTAAACGTTCATATGAAATATTTGCTAAACAAAATAAACCGGAAGAACATAATCCATGAGCAATTATCAAGGTAAATGAACCACAAAACCCCCAATACGTTATAGTCATTAAACCCCCCAATACAATACCCATATGAGCAACTGAAGAATAAGCAATTAAGGCCTTTAAATCTGTTTGCCGTAAACACATAAGTCTAACTAAAACTCCTCCAACTAAACTAATTCCAATTCAAATAAAATTAAAACTTAACCCAGATAACGATAAAATTTTAAAGACACGAAGTAACCCATACCCCCCTAACTTTAGCAACACCCCAGCTAAAATTATTGAACCAGAGACAGGGGCTTCAACGTGAGCCTTAGGGAGTCATAAATGTACTAAAAATATAGGCATTTTAACTAAAAATGCAAAAATTAAACATAAATAAAACCAAAAATAAGAAATATTTATAGAATACAATAAAGGGATATACAATGATGAATTAAACTTATAAATATAAAAAATCCCCACTAATAGAGGCAACGAAGCCAAAAGAGTATAAAACAATAAATATACCCCTGCTTGCAAGCGTTCTGGTTGATACCCCCAACCCAAAATTAAGAATAAAGTAGGAATCAAACTTCTCTCAAAAAATAAATAAAACATAAATAAATTAGTAGTTCTAAATGTACAATATAATAAAATCAAAAGTAACAAAATCATCAACAAGAAAAAGCCAGAATAATTATTGACTCGTAAGACTGACTCACTGGCTGTAATCATAAGGACACAAATCCAGAAACTCAATAAAATCAACCCAAAAGAAATCACATCACACCCCATAAAATAAGAGATACTTCCAAAAAAACTTCTGAAAGCCGCAGACCCCATAAATAATAAAGTTAATAAAAATAATATACATTGTACCATTCATCATATATTTTGTATAAAACATAAAGGGATCACAAAAATCAACGAAATTAATAATTTTAACATTGTAAAACTCCAAAAGATTGAAAATAATCGTTTCCATGAGTCCGAATCATTGACACTAAAATAGATAAACCTAATGCCCCTTCACACACTGAAAACGTTAAAAACACTATAGCAAAAAATAATTCATAGTTAATTAAATTTAAATAAATAAATAAAATTATGAATAAACTTAACACTATAAATTCTAAACTTAATAAAGTTAATAATAAATGCTTACGCTTAGAGACAAATACCCAAGCTCCGCACATAAACATAAAAATAGGCAATCCCCAATATAAAGATGTTAACATTAGTTTTAATAGTTTAAAATAAAACATTGGTCTTGTAAATCAAAATTAAGGTTTAACCTTTTAAAACTCAGAGAAAAGGAATACCCCTATCATTAATCCCCAAAACTAATATTTTAATTAAACTATTCTCTGTATTTATCAATTAATTTTTATAATTTACAGAATCTTCACTATAATTGTATTTACACAAATAACCCACCCCCTCGCTATAGGCTTAATATTATTAGTTCAAACTGTCCTCATCAGAGTTCTCACGGGCTTAATAACGCAAAGATTCTGATTCTCATATGTTCTATTCTTAGTGTTTCTAGGAGGTTTACTTGTCTTGTTCATTTATGTAACAAGATTAGCTTCAAATGAAATATTTTCCCTATCAATAACAACTTTAATTCCTTTTTTAATTGGATCTTTCTTTCTAGTCCTCGTAATCATAATTAGAGATTCTTCATTTTTAACTTCAAGTACTATAAACTGTGAAGGTTTGACACTCCTTAACTCTCCCCTATATCAAGAAGAATCCACAAGATCTTTAAGAAAACTTTATAATGGACCAACCAGCTTAATTACTCTCACCCTAGTGCTATATTTATTTTTAACACTAATTGCAGTTGTAAAAATCACAAAAATTAATCAAGGACCCTTACGACAAAGAAACTAATGAATAAACCATTACGAACAAGACACCCCTTATTTAAAATTGCTAACAGAGCAGTAGTAGATTTACCAACCCCATCAAATATTTCGACATGATGAAATTTTGGGTCCCTGCTAGGCCTCTGTTTAGTGATCCAAATCGCCACAGGATTATTTTTAGCAATACACTATACAGCTCACATTGATTTAGCATTTAATAGAGTAGCCCACATTTGTCGAGATGTAAATTACGGCTGATTCCTACGAACATTACATGCTAACGGAGCCTCATTCTTTTTTATTTGTATTTATTTACATATCGGACGTGGAATATATTACGGATCTTACATATACCTCCATACCTGAATGGTGGGAGTAATTATTCTATTTTTAGTAATAGGAACCGCTTTTATAGGGTATGTTCTACCTTGGGGACAAATATCTTTCTGAGGGGCCACTGTAATTACTAATTTATTATCTGCTGTTCCTTACTTAGGAGTTGATTTAGTACAATGAGTATGAGGGGGATTCGCCGTAGATAACGCCACTCTAACACGTTTTTTCACTTTTCATTTTCTACTACCCTTTTTAGTGGCCGCAGCTACTATAATCCATCTTTTATTTTTACATCAAACTGGGTCAAATAACCCGTTAGGAGTAAACAGAGACACAGATAAAATCCCCTTTCACCCATATTTTACATTTAAGGATATTGTCGGTTTTTTAGTCTTGGTAATAATTTTAACGATTCTAACTCTGTTAGACCCTTATTTATTAGGAGACCCAGATAATTTTACCCCAGCTAACCCTCTCGTAACCCCTGTTCACATTCAACCTGAATGATACTTTTTATTCGCTTATGCCATTCTTCGGTCAATCCCAAACAAACTTGGAGGAGTAATCGCTTTAGTATTGTCTATTGCTATTTTAATAATTCTACCTTTCACAAACAAAAGAAATTTCCGGGGAACTCAATTTTACCCAGTTAATCAAGTCATATTCTGATCTCTTCTAGTCATTGTAATTCTTTTAACATGAATTGGAGCTCGACCTGTTGAAGACCCTTATGTCTTAGTAGGGCAAGTTCTAACTGTTTTATACTTTTTATATTATATCTTAAATCCTTTAATATTTAAAATTTGGGACAAACTTCTTGAATAGTTAAAAAGCTTAAAGTTAAGCATATGTTTTGAAAACATAAGACAGAAGTTTGATTCTTCTATTAACTTTGTTGTATACTTAAAACTATGCACTAAATTAAAATAGAAGCAAAAAATAAGTTTAGTCCCCCAAATAAAAATAAATAATTTAAAGATAGTGGAAGAAAACTCTTTCATGCTAAATACATTAACTTATCATAACGGAAACGAGGCAACGTCCCTCGTGCTCAAATAAATATAAAAGCAATAAATCTCAACTTAAAATAAAACAGCAATCTATAAACATCACACCCTAAAAAAATTACACAAAATAATATACTTATAAATAAAATTCTAGCATATTCTGCTAAAAAAATTAAAGCAAATCCCCCTCTTCTGTACTCTACATTGAACCCAGAAACTAATTCCGATTCCCCTTCCGCAAAATCAAAAGGTGTTCGGTTAGTTTCTGCCAAACAAGAAGCAAATCATCTTAAAGCTAACGGAAAAGTCAAAAATACAAATCAAACTATTTCTTGATAATAACTAAATATATTCAAAGAATACCCTCCAATTAAAAAAACAAAAGACAACAAAATTAATGCTAAACTGACTTCATAAGAAATTGTTTGAGCCACTGCCCGTAGCCCCCCCAACAAAGCGTAATTAGAATTAGAAGATCACCCAGCAATTATTACTGTATAAACACCTAAACTCGTACAAGCCAAAAAGAAAATTAGACCTAAGTTAAACGTGTATAACCCAGTTCTATACGGCATAATTATCCAAACTAATAAAGATAAAAATAAACTAAATACTGGAGAAAAATAATAAGGTAAATAATTAGATAAGACTGGATAAGTTTGTTCCTTAGTAAACAACTTAATAGCGTCACAAAAAGGCTGCGGAATACCTGCAAACCCCACCTTATTGGGCCCCTTACGAATTTGAATGTAACCTAAAACCTTACGCTCCAAAAGTGTTAAAAAGGCAACCCCCACTAATACACAAATCACCAAAATTAGACTACTCACTAAAGGAAGTAAAAAATCATATATAAACAAGTTCTATCTGTAAAATTTATTTACATAAATGAATTCTAAATTCATTACACTTATCTGCCAAAATAGAAAGTTAATATTAATCAACAAAACAGAAAAAAATTTTCCCAATACTTGGTCCTTTCGTACTAAAGTATCATTATTAATTTAAGGATAGAAACCGACCTGGCTTACACCGGTCTGAACTCAGATCATGTAAGGATTTAAAGGTCGAACAGACCTAAACTTTGAACATCTACACCCAAAATTACCCTTAATCCAACATCGAGGTCGCAACCCTTTTTGTCGATAAGAACTCTCGAAAAAGATTACGCTGTTATCCCTAAGGTAACTTAGTCTTATAATCAATAATAATGGATCAACAATTCATACATCAATGTAATTAAACTAAAAAGAGTTTTTCTTATCTTCTTGTCACCCCAACAAAATATTTTTTTTAATATTATAATAATTAAACTAAACAAATAATAAAATAAAAATATAAAGCTCTATAGGGTCTTCTCGTCCTTTAAAAATATTTAAGCCTTTTAACTTAAAAGTTAAATTCTAATTTCAATCACACTGAGACAGTCAGTACCTCGTCCAACCATTCATTCTAGCCTTCAATTAAAAGACTAATGATTATGCTACCTTTGCACGGTCAAAATACCGCGGCCCTTCAAATATAAAATTCAGTGGGCAGGTCAGACTTCAAATTATATTCAAGAAGACATGTTTTTGTTAAACAGGCGAGTACTAATTTGCCTAATTCCTTAATGTAACCTCACATTTTTTTAATTATTTAAACAATTTTTATACTAATTTTATCATTATCACAAATAATCAAAAATTAATTATTTCGTTTCGATATAAAACTTAAATTTTAAGAAAATTAAACTCAAAAAAAATTAAATTATAACATCCTTTAATAGGTGGCTAATTCTAAGCCTACTAAATCTTTTAAAATTTTATTTATTATAAAACCTACTTTAAAGCTTATCCCCCAAAGTATTAGTTTAAAAAAATGATTTATTTAATAAATTAAATTACACTTCTTTAAACCTGAATTAAATTCATTTCTCGAAAAACCAGATATATTAAAGAACGGATAACGTTTCATTACTAAATAAATGTTTTTAATAATTATTCCACATTAACTAACACATTTATTTAGGTCTCTTCAAATCGGGAAAACATAAATATTTATAATTTTTTTTAATAAACCCTGATACACAAGGTACAATCATAAATCTACTTTTTTAACAATATATTTTCAAACTATTTCAAGCAACCTCTCACGATACAATTAACCTACCACACAAACAATTTTATCTATATTCTATACACAAACTAAATTTATTAAAAATAATTTAATTAAAAAAACTTTTACTAACAAATAATTACAGTAAGCTAAAATTCATCAGAATAAACTGAATTGCACAGTGTATTTTCAGTGTAAATGAAATGCTTAACTAATCAAGCTCTATTCTGACTTTCCAGGTGCACCTTCCGGTACACCTACTATGTTACGACTTATCTCGCCTTAATTAACGAGAGCGACGGGCGATGTGTGCATGTTTTAGAGCTAAAATCAAATTAATTTAATTAAGTTAATTACCGTCAAATCCACCTTCAAAAGTTTGTTTCAAAACTTTATCCGTTATAAATAAATTTATTGTAACCCATCACCACTTATTCGTAAGCTACACCTTGACCTGACATCATTTTTAATAAAAATTTAAGAAAATTAAACCCTTCTTAGGACATTCTGACGACGGCGGTATACAAGCTGATAACAAAAATAAGTAAGGTTTAACGTGGAATATCGATTACGGGACAGGTTCCTCTGAACAGACTAAAACACCGCCAAATTCTTTGAGTTTCAAGAACATAACTAATACTACTCAAGTTTACATAATTTACATTTAAAATAATAGGGTATCTAATCCTAGTTTATCATTTAAATTTCTCAGCTTCTACATTATAAATAAAATTATTTAAATTTAAAATTTCACTTAACAAATTTAATATTAATTTTAAAATCCTAACATATAACTGTAAACTAACAAGATTTACTCGCTCCCTCCGTGTAACCGCGGCGGCTGGCACGACTTTTGCCGGAACTAAAAAATATTGCTATTTCTAAATTTCTTTAATTAATAATATTAAACACTGCGAATTAAATTCAATAAAAGAAATCTTTAAGATTTCAATTAAACCACGCAAAAACTTACATGTGAAACAAAAATTAAGTAAATTATTAAGCAAGAATAAAACTTTCAAATTTACTATTAAAAATATACTTAACTAATTTATTATAAAGTTAAAAATTAAATAATGAAATATAAAAAGTAACGAATTATGCAAAATACTCTTTATTAATTAAAGGTTAATTAAAAGAATTGGAGCATAAAAAAATTTCCTCCCTATTTTTCAGCGTTAAAAATTATAAATTGATTATTTGGCTAACCAATTTATAATTTTTTTAAACAGAAATTATTTGGCTAATTCTATAAATCTTCTATCACCTTATATATTATAATTACGACAATAGATTTAAATATTTAAATATTGTTTTTAAATCTTTTTTAGAATATTATAAAGGACTTTTAAAAAGTTTTTTTTTAAAATTTAAAAAACTTTTTAAAAATAAAAAAATTTATTTTAATAATAAATAAACAATATAATATAAATTATTTATTAATTAATATTTATAATTTCATATACGTGTGTATATATTATATATAAATTATTTATAGGTATATATACATATATATTATATATAAATATTTATTCGTATATATATATATATAAATATTAATTAATAAATAATTTATATTAATTAATTAATTTAATTAACTTCCAATTAAATTTTAATAAATTTATATTTCTTTTATTTCTTTAAATAAACATAATATTTATATAGATATAATATATTTAAATTAAATACTTATAATAATTTTAAATATTTGAATGTCAAAAACCCTAAAAGACATTTTTTAGTTAAAATTTATTTGAAAAAAATTTTCAATTTCTAAATTTCCCAAAAAAATTGAAAATTTTGGGGTTTGGGGGCCAAAATACTGATACTTCGGAAAAAAAAAGAGCTTTTTTTTTAAAAAAATTAGTTTTAATCTTAATAAGCAATTTCTGGCCCATTCACATTTTGAATTATATTAAATATTAGCGC